TATCCTTATATGAATATGTAGAGGTAGACTTTCTAGACTCTTTCAGATGGTCAAAAAAGCTTAAATCGAAAAATAAGTATACAGCTATGGCATATCATGATATGTATAGTAATGGGGGGGTATGGGACAAAAAATAAATCCACTCGGTTTCAGACTTGGTACAACCCAAAGTCATCATTCCTTTTGGTTTACACAACCAAAAAATTATTCCGAGGGTCTACAAGAAGATCAAAAAATAAGAGATTTTATTAAGAATTATGTACAAAAAAATATGAAAATTTCCTCTGGCGTCGAGGGAATTGCACGTATAGAGATTCAAAAACGAATCGATCTGATCCAGGTCATTATCTATATGGGATTTCCAAAGTTATTAATAGAAAATCGACCGCGAGGAATCGAAGAATTGCAGATGAATCTACAAAAAGAATTTAATTGTGTCAACCGAAAACTTAACATTACTATCACACGAATTGCAAAACCTTACGGAAGCCCTAATATTCTTGCAGAATTTATAGCCGGCCAATTAAAGAATAGAGTTTCTTTTCGAAAAGCAATGAAAAAGGCTATTGAATTAACTGAACAAGCAGATACAAAAGGAATTCAAGTACAAATTGCAGGGCGTATCGACGGAAAAGAGATTGCGCGTGTCGAATGGATCAGAGAAGGCAGGGTTCCCCTCCAAACCATTCGAGCTAAAATCGATTATTGTTCTTATACAGTTCGAACTATCTATGGAGTATTAGGCATTAAAATTTGGATATTTATAGACGGGGAATAATAAACCTTTACTTGTCTTTCCCTTCGATCCAGTGATGGAACAAAAAAAGATAAATTCGTTCCTTTTTTCTGTTCAATCAAAACAAAACCAAAATGAACAATTCTAATTCTTAATTCTATAAGGTTGAATAAAAATTCGATTGACCTTTTGAAATAATTGCTATGCTTAGTGTGCGACTCGTTGGTTTTTTAGGGTTAGGATTAAAGAAAAAAAAGACCAACCTCTTAGTAAAAACTCAAAACTATAGAACTAATAACCAACTCATCACTTCGCATTATCTGGATCCAAAGAACCAGTCAAGATATGATATATCGGTCATATCGTTGTAGCAACTGAAATCTTTTTTGCATAAACAAAAGAAAAATCAATCTGATTCTAAGTTGTGAAGCGAATAAGAAAGATGTGGATAAATGGAAGGGTGAAAGAAGGGTAGAAAAAAAACAAAACCAAGGATATAAAATTCCATCCAATATGTAAGGTCTATGAGGCATCTCATAAAAAGCAGTGTAATAAAGCATCAATATTGATTCGTAAAAAATAAAATGAATCTGTTCATAGAAAAAAAAAATAAGAGCTTTGAGCCAATAAAGACTAATAAAATTGGCTCAAGAAAAAATTTCATTATGAGCTCCATTGTATAAATCAGACCTAACCATTAAGTAAGAAGCGATGGGAACGATGGAACCTGTGAATCCAAATCTATTGAAAACAGACTCATTGATCGGGATGGCGAAACAAACCAGAGACTAATTCTTTCATCTTCCTTCATCTATTGGGAAAAGAAAAGTCATGAGTTAACCCTTGAAATAGCGACGAAAAGAGTAAATATTCGCCCGTGAAAACTTTATTTTCTTGGATTGATAATTTTTGGTCAATCCAATAGGATAAAAAGCAAAACAAAATAAAGATTCGTTATAACATTAAAAAAAAAAAAATGATACAATATTTATAAATTTCAAAAAGAAATATTAATATGTTTACTTAGCTAAAAAAACAAGATATACAAATGAATAATAGACAATTTGAATATTTTATTATTCGCGAGGAGCTGGATGAGAAGAAACTCTCATGTCCAGTTCTGTAGTAGAGATGGAATTCAGAACCAACCATCAACTATAACCCCAAAAGAACCAGATTCCGTAAACAACATAGAGGAAGAATGAAGGGAATATCTTATCGAGGTAATCATATTTCTTTCGGTAAATATGCTCTTCAGGCACTTGAACCTGCTTGGATCACGTCTAGACAAATAGAAGCAGGTCGACGAGCAATGACACGAAATGCACGCCGCGGTGGAAAAATATGGGTACGTATATTTCCAGACAAACCCGTTACAGTAAGACCCGCCGAAACACGTATGGGTTCGGGGAAAGGATCCCCTGAATATTGGGTAGCTGTTGTTAAACCAGGTCGAATCCTTTATGAAATGGGTGGAGTAACAGAAAATATAGCCAGAAGGGCGATTTCAATAGCATCGTCCAAAATGCCTATACGAACTCAATTCATTATTTCGGGATAAAAAGAATCGAAGGAAAAAGGTCTTGGGGATAAAAAAATAATCACAGGTGCCGGTTTCTTTCTTTGGACAAACAATATTTCTTTTTTTTTTCTTCACTCTTTGCTTTGCATTGAAAGAATAGATTCTAAAAAAATGATATGATTCAACCTCAGACCCTTTTGAATGTAGCGGATAACAGCGGGGCTCGAGAATTGATGTGTATTCGAATCATAGGAGCTAGCAATCGTCGATATGCTCATATCGGTGACGTTATTGTTGCTGTGATCAAAGAAGCAGTGCCAAATATGCCCCTAGCAAGATCAGAGGTGGTCAGAGCTGTAATTGTACGTACTTGTAAAGAACTCAAACGTGATAACGGTATGATAATACGATATGATGACAATGCTGCGGTTGTCATTGACCAAGAAGGAAACCCCAAAGGAACTCGAGTTTTTGGTGCAATTGCCCGGGAATTGAGACAGTTAAATTTTACTAAAATAGTTTCATTAGCTCCGGAGGTATTGTAAGGTCTTCTAAAATAAGATAAGACCATCATATGTTTATAGTAAGGTATTTGAAAGAAAGAGATTAAGAAATAGTTTTAGTAGATTATGTCTCACGCATATGCCCTTAATAATTTAAATTCATAAAAAATAAGTAAAAAACAATAAAAACATGTTGATTATATCAAGATTGGGGAGCACCAAGAAATTTAATTCACCATGGGTAGGGATACTATTGCTGACATAATAACCTCTATACGAAATGCGGATATGGATAGAAAAAGGGTGGTTCGAATAGTATCTACTAATATCACTGAAAATATTGTTAAAATACTTTTACGAGAAGGTTTTATCGAAAACGTGAGAAAACATCAAGAAACCAAAAAAGAATTTTTGGTTTTAACCCTACGACATAGAAGGAATAGGAAAAGGCCTTATAGAAAATTTTTAAATTTAAAACGGATCAGTCGGCCTGGTCTACGAATCTATTCGAACTACCAACGAATTCCTAGAATTTTAGGTGGGATGGGAATTGTAATTCTTTCTACTTCTCGAGGTATAATGACAGACCGAGAGGCTCGACTAGAAAGAATTGGTGGAGAAGTTTTGTGTTATATATGGTAATCCTTCTAATATACGAATTGGGCCCGAAACTTCTTATTTGTGAAAACAAAAAGAAAAGGGGCGGGTTGTCTAATATTGTTCCTCCTCCATCAGTTGATACTTCAAGGAGGTTTTACCTGGAATGAAAGAACAAAAATTGATTCATGAAGGTTTAATTACTGAATCCCTTCCCAACGGTATGTTCCGGATTCGCTTAGATAATCAAGATATGATTCTAGGTTATGTTTCAGGAAAGATCCGACGTAGTTTTATACGGATACTACCGGGCGATAGAGTAAAAATTGAAGTAAGTCGTTATGATTCAACCAGAGGACGTATAATTTATCGACTTCACAATAAGGATTCGAAAGATTAGGTGTTTTTATCAACTTCAACATTCCTTTCGTGGGAATATTATTCGAGATGAAAAATTTCAAGAAACCTACTTTCTTCCAAAAAGTAGGTTCAGAATTAAAATGAGGAATGCCAAATATGAAAATAAGAGCTTCTGTTCGTAAAATTTGTGAAAAATGTCGACTAATCCGCAGGCGGGGACGAATTATAGTAATTTGTTCCAACCCAAGACATAAACAAAGACAAGGATAATCAGACTTGTTAAAACACCCGATGTAAAAGTAAAAAAGGGAGGGGATCCTTTTTGACACGAAATGGATACATCCATATATCTCTGACTCATACTTATGAGATGAAAAAAGATGGCAAAAGTTATACCGAGAGTTGGTTCACGTAAGAATGGACGTATTGGTTCACGTAAGAATACACGGAGAATACCAAAGGGGGTTATTCATGTTCAAGCAAGTTTCAATAATACTATTGTGACTGTTACAGATGTACGGGGTCGAGTGGTTTCTTGGTCCTCTGCCGGTACTTGTGGATTCAAGGGTACAAGAAGAGGTACGCCCTTTGCTGCTCAAACCGCAGCAGGAAACGCTATTCGTACAGTAGTGGATCAAGGTATGCAACGAGCAGAAGTCATGATAAAAGGACCTGGTCTCGGAAGAGACGCGGCATTACGCGCTATTCGCAGAAGTGGTATACTATTAACTTTTGTGCGGGATGTAACCCCTATGCCACATAATGGATGTAGACCTCCGAAAAAACGACGTGTGTAGAAATACAAATTGAAGAGATTTCAAGATAAACAAGAGAAAAAAAATGATTCATTGATTTGATCAAATAATATTATTATGGTTCGAGAGAAAGTAACAGTATCTACTCGGACACTACAGTGGAAGTGTGTTGAATCAAAAGCAGACAATAAGCGTCTTTATTATGGACGCTTTATTCTGTCTCCACTTATGAAAGGTCAAGCTGACACAATAGGCATCGCGATGCGAAGAGCTTTGCTTGGAGAAATAGAAGGAACATGTATCACACGTGCAAAATCTGATAAAATACCACACGAATATTCTACCCTAGTAGGTATTCAAGAATCGGTACATGACATTTTAATGAATTTGAAAGAAATTGTATTAAGAAGTCATCTATATGGAACTTGCGACGCGTCTATTTGTGTCAGGGGTCCTGGATATGTAACTGCTCAAGATATCATCTTACCGCCTTATGTAGAAATCGTTGACAATACACAGCATATTGC